GCTAGTGTAGCTTAACGCAAAGCATGGCACTGAAGATGCTAAGATAAAAGTTAAAATTTTTCACAAGCACAGCAGGTTTGGTCCTAGCCTCAGTATTAATTTTAACTAGATTTATACATGCAAGTTTCCGCATTCCGGTGAGAACGCCCCAATCATACCATTATTTGTTTAGGAGCTGGTATCAGGCACATATAGTGTCACACATCATAGTGTGCTATAGCCCATGACACCTTGCTCAGCCACACCCCCAAGGGACTTCAGCAGTAACTAACATTGAAACATAAGCGCAAGCTTGAATCAGTCATAGTTAAAAGAGTTGGTCAATCTCGTGCCAGCCACCGCGGTTATACGAGTAACACATATTAATACTCTACGGCGTAAAGGGTGATTAAAAACAATCTAACACATACTAAAGTTAAAACCTCATCAAGCTGTCATACGCACTTATGAATAAAAAGCACAACAACGAAAGTGACTTTACTATAAAAAGAACTTTTGACCTCACGACAGTTAAGACCCAAACTAGGATTAGATACCCTATTATGCTTAACCATAAACCCTGGTAAAACCCATACCATTTCACCCGCCCGAGTACTACAAGCGCTAGCTTTAAACCCAAAGGACTTGACGGTGCCTCAAACCCCCCTAGAGGAGCCTGTTCTATAACCGATAATCCTCGTTAAACCTCACCACTCCTTGCCATTACACCGCCTATATACCGCCGTCGTCAGCTCACCCCATGAGGGGATAAAAGTAAGCAAAATGAATTTAAACCTCCAACACGTCAGGTCGAGGTGTAGCGAATGAAGTGGAAAGAAATGGGCTACATTTCCTTTTAAGAAAATAAACGAACAGCACAATGAAAAATTGCTTAAAGGTGGATTTAGCAGTAAGAAAACCTTAGAATACTATTCTGAAACTGGCTCTGAGGTGCGCACACACCGCCCGTCACTCTCCTCAACATAAAATTCCCAATATATAAATAAACTATTTCCAAAAGAGGAGACAAGTCGTAACATGGTAAGTGTACTGGAAAGTGCGCTTGGAATAACCAAAATGTAGCTAAATCAGTAAAGCACCTCCCTTACACCGAGAAAACACTCGTGCAACCCGAGTCATTTTGAACCTTAAAGCTAGTTTATATACCAAAAAACACAACAATATCAAACCCACCATCCTTAAATACCTAATTTAAAACATTTTCATTTTTCCTAGTATAGGTGATAGAAAAGAAACTCAAAACTATAGAAAAAGTACCGCAAGGGAAAGCTGAAAAAGAAATGAAACAAATCATCCAAGTAACAAAAAGCAGAGACAAAACCTCGTACCTTTTGCATCATGATTTAGCCAGAACAACTGGGCAAAAAGATTTTAAGTCCATCTTCCCGAAACTAGACGAGCTACTTCGGAGCAGCACATTAGAGCAAACCCGTCTCTGTGGCAAAAGAGTGGGAAGACTCCCAAGTAGAGGTGAAAAACCTACCGAGCCTAGTGATAGCTGGTTACCCAAGAAAAGAACTTAAATTCTGCATTAATCTGTTCCATTTACCACAGAATAATACCCTCCTCAAGGTATATTGCAATGATTAGTAGTTATTCAAAAGAGGTACAGCTCTTTTGAACCAAGAAACAACTTTTAAAGGTGGGTAATGATCATAATCTACTAAAGGAGATTCATTCAGTGGGCCTAAAAGCAGCCACCTGTAAAGAAAGCGTCATAGCTCTTAACCCTCACTAAACCAATAATCCCGATAATATAATCAAAACCCCCTTCCCTAATATTGGGTTATTTTATCATCAGATAAAAGAACTTATGCTAAAATGAGTAATATGAGGTTAACCCTCTCCAAACACCAGTGTAAGTTAGAAAGAATTAAATCACTAACAATTAACCGACATCAATCTGAGATAATTATGTAATAAAAACAAGAAAATCCCATTATAACAATCGTTAATCCTACACAGGCGTGTCTACAGGAAAGATTAAAAGGAAATAAAGGAACTCAGCAAACACAAACTCCGCCTGTTTACCAAAAACATCGCCTCTTGCCCTATAAGTATAAGAGGTCCCGCCTGCCCTGTGATAATCACTTTTTAACGGCCGCGGTATCCTGACCGTGCGAAGGTAGCGTAATCACTTGTCTTTTAATTGAAGACCCGTATGAATGGCATCACGAGAGTTTATCTGTCTCTATTTTCTAATCAATGAAATTGGCTTTCTCGTGCAGAGACGAGAATAATAACATAAGACGAGAAGACCCTATGGAGCTTAAAACACTTAAGTTAATTATTTAATAAAACTTTACCCTCCCCGGACATAAAACAACAAATAAACTTAACTTAACCTGTTTTTGGTTGGGGCAACCAAGGGGGAAAACTAAACCCCCTTATCGACTGAGTATTCAATATACTTAAAAATTAAAACGAACAGTTTTAATCAATAGAACATCTATCGAACAATGACCCAGGATAGTATATCCTGATCAATGAACCAAGTTACCCTAGGGATAACAGCGCAATCCTTTCTCAGAGTCCTTATCGCCGAAAGGGTTTACGACCTCGATGTTGGATCAGGACATCCTAATGGTGTAGTCGCTATTAAGGGTTCGTTTGTTCAACGATTAACAGTCCTACGTGATCTGAGTTCAGACCGGAGTAATCCAGGTCAGTTTCTATCTATGATGATATTTTTCCTAGTACGAAAGGACCGGAAAAATGAAGCCAATGCTTAAAGCACGCTCCCTCCCCATCTATTGAAAATTAACTAAAATAGATAAGGAAAATCATAAATATACCAAAGATAATGGTTTATGTTAAGGTGGCAGAGCCTGGTAATTGCAAAAGACCTAAACCCTTTAATCCAGAGGTTCAATTCCTCTCCTTAACTATGCTAAACCTCGCCCTCTCATACATTATCAACCCCTTAGCCTATATCATTCCAATCTTACTAGCCACAGCCTTTCTTACCTTAATCGAACGAAAAATCCTAGGTTATATGCAACTCCGTAAAGGACCAAACGTAGTAGGCCCACACGGACTCCTCCAACCAATCGCCGACGGACTAAAACTATTCACAAAAGAACCTGTACAACCATCATTCTCCTCAAAATTCCTATTCTTAATTGCACCAACCACTGCATTAACCTTAGCCTTACTCATATGAATACCACTCCCCCTACCACACTCAATCTTAAACCTAAATTTAGGGTTATTATTCATCCTTGCTATCTCAAGCCTAACCGTTTATACAATCCTAGGTTCAGGTTGAGCATCAAACTCCAAATATGCCCTCATAGGAGCATTACGCGCTGTAGCACAAACCATCTCATATGAAGTAACCTTAGGCCTCATCCTCTTATCCATAGTCATCTTCACAGGAGGCTTTACTTTACACATTTTCAATCTTACCCAAGAAACAATCTGATTTATTATTCCAACATGACCACTAGCCATAATATGATATATCTCAACATTGGCTGAGACAAACCGAGCTCCATTTGACCTCACTGAAGGTGAATCAGAACTCGTCTCAGGTTTTAACATTGAATATGCAGGAGGTCCATTTGCCTTATTCTTCCTAGCCGAATATTCTAATATTATAATAATAAACACACTCTCAACCATTTTATTCCTAGGCACCTCCTATAATCCATCAACACCACAATTATCTACACTTTCTCTTATACTCAAAGCAACAACACTAACCCTACTATTTCTATGAATTCGCGCATCATACCCACGATTCCGATATGATCAACTTATACATTTAGTATGAAAAAACTTCCTACCTCTTACACTAGCCCTAATCCTATGACACACCACACTTCCAATCACAATAGCAAGTCTACCACCAATAAACTAGAATTGGAAGTGTGCCTGAACAAAAGGACCACTTTGATAGAGTGGATAATGAATGTTAAAATCATTCCTCTTCCTTAAAAAAATAGGACTCGAACCTATCCCATAGAGATCAAAACTCTTTGTACTTCCAACCTATACTATTTCTTAAGTAAAGTCAGCTAATTTAAGCTTTTGGGCCCATACCCCAAACATGTTGGTTAGAATCCTTCCTCTACTAAATGAACCCACTAGTATTATCCATCTTAATCTTAAGTTTAGGATTAGGCACCACAATTACATTCATTGGATCACATTGACTCTTAATCTGAATAGGCCTAGAAATCAATACAATAGCCATCGTTCCATTAATAATCCAACAACAACACCCACGAGCAGTAGAAGCCACCACCAAATATTTCCTAGTTCAAACATCAGCCTCTATACTCCTACTATTTGCTGGAACAACAAACGCCTGAACAACAGGCCAATGAAACATCACTGAAATAATAAACCCACTTTCTGCCACACTAATCACAACCGCATTAGCACTAAAAATCGGATTAGCCCCTATACACTTTTGACTACCAGAAGTACTACAAGGCCTAGACTTAATCACCGGACTTATCCTATCCACATGACAAAAACTCGCACCATTTGCAATCTTATTACAACTTAATCACCTCTTAAACTCAAACCTACTTAACCTATTTGGCATTCTATCTATTATCATAGGCGGGTGAGGAGGTCTTAACCAGACACAACTACGAAAAATCCTAGCATACTCATCAATCGCTCACCTAGGTTGAATAATCATCATTCTTCACTATGCTCCCAACCTAACCATGCTTAATCTAATCTTATATATTATCATAACCACCTCACTATTCCTACTATTTAACACACTTAACTCCACCAAAATCAACTCAATTGCCTCCTCCACAACAAAATCCCCTATACTCACTATCATCACACTCACTACGCTATTATCTCTAGGTGGTTTACCACCATTAACAGGTTTCATGCCAAAATGACTAATCCTCCAAGAAATAACCAAACAAAACCTAATAACCCTAACCATTACAATAGCCTTAGCAACATTACTCAGTCTATTCTTCTACCTACGCCTATGTTATATCACAACCCTCACCCTCTCACCAAATCCCATTACCCTTATATCCACATGACGCACAAAAACAACCCAACCAAACCTAACCCTCACAATCACCACATCCATTTCTTTACTTCTTCTCCCTTTAACCCCCTCAATACTAATATTAACAACATAAGAAATTTAGGCTAACCAGACCAAAAGCCTTCAAAGCTTTAAGTAGGAGTGAAAACCCCCTAATTTCTGCTAAGATTTACAAGACTTTATCTCATATCTTCTGAATGCAACTCAGATGCTTTAATTAAACTAAAACCTCCTAGATAAATAGGCCTCGATCCTATAACATCTTAGTTAACAGCTAAGCGTTCAATCCTGCAAACTTCTACCTAGGCTTCTCCCGCCGTTTGGGGGGTGAGGCGGGAGAAGCCCCGGGAGAATCCTAATCTCCGTCTCAAGATTTGCAATCTCGTGTAAATTATATACTACAGGACTTTAGTAAGAAGAGGGTACTAACCTCTGTTTACGGAGCTACAATCCGCCGCTTAAACTCGGCCATCTTACCTGTGGCAATAAATCGTTGACTTTTCTCTACAAACCATAAAGATATTGGCACCTTATATTTGATCTTTGGTGCTTGAGCAGGAATAGTTGGTACTGGTCTAAGTTTACTTATTCGAACAGAGCTTAGCCAACCCGGAACACTTCTTGGAGATGACCAAATCTATAATGTAGTTGTAACAGCCCATGCCTTCGTAATGATTTTCTTCATAGTCATGCCAATCATAATTGGAGGGTTTGGTAATTGATTAATTCCTTTAATAATTGGCGCCCCAGACATAGCATTCCCACGAATAAATAATATAAGCTTCTGATTGTTACCTCCATCATTCCTTCTTTTATTAGCCTCTGCTGGAGTTGAAGCTGGAGTCGGAACAGGTTGAACTGTATACCCCCCACTTGCTGGTAACCTCGCCCATGCTGGAGCCTCCGTAGACTTAGCCATTTTTTCATTACATTTAGCCGGGGTATCCTCTATCCTAGCATCCATTAATTTTATTACAACAATTATTAACATAAAACCCCCAGCAATCTCTCAGTATCAGACACCTTTATTTGTGTGGTCAATTCTTGTAACAACCGTTCTTCTACTACTCTCATTACCTGTACTAGCAGCGGGTATTACCATACTCCTCACAGATCGAAATCTTAATACTACTTTCTTTGACCCAGCAGGAGGCGGAGATCCAATCCTTTATCAACATTTATTCTGATTCTTTGGCCACCCAGAAGTATATATTTTAATTCTACCAGGTTTTGGAATAATCTCCCATGTTGTTGCTTATTACTCAGGTAAAAAAGAACCATTTGGCTATATAGGAATGGTATGGGCAATAATAGCAATTGGATTACTCGGTTTTATTGTATGAGCTCATCATATATTTACAGTTGGAATGGATGTAGACACCCGAGCATACTTTACTTCAGCAACAATAATCATTGCTATCCCAACAGGAGTGAAAGTTTTTAGTTGATTAGCAACCCTTCATGGAGGCTCAATTAAATGAGAAACACCTTTACTTTGAGCTCTTGGCTTCATTTTCTTATTCACAGTTGGAGGTTTAACAGGTATTGTCCTAGCAAACTCATCCCTTGATATTGTTCTTCATGATACTTATTATGTTGTAGCCCATTTCCACTATGTTCTATCAATAGGGGCAGTATTTGCCATCATAGCAGGCTTTATTCACTGGTTCCCCTTAATTACAGGATTCACACTACACTCTACTTGAACAAAAACCCAATTCCTAGTAATATTTATTGGAGTAAATATAACCTTTTTCCCTCAACATTTCCTCGGCTTAGCAGGAATACCACGACGATATTCAGACTACCCAGATGCCTATACCCTATGAAATGTAGTCTCTTCCGTAGGATCGCTAATTTCCCTAATAGCTGTTATTATATTCTTATTTATTATTTGAGAAGCATTTGCCTCTAAACGCGAAATCTCTTATATTGAACTACCACACACAAATGTAGAATGATTACACGGTTGTCCTCCTCCTTACCATACATACGAAGAACCAGCATTCGTACAAGTTCAACAACCTATCTACTAAATTTCAAGAAAGGAAGGAATTGAACCCTCATATGTTAATTTCAAGCCAACCACATAACCACTCTGTCACTTTCTTAAGATTTTAGTAAAAACCATTACACTGCCTTGTCAGGGCAAAATTGTGGGTTCAACCCCCACGAATCTTATATAATGGCACATCCTTCACAATTAGGTTTCCAAGATGCAGCTTCACCAGTAATAGAAGAACTCCTCCACTTTCATGACCATACATTAATAGTTGTATTTCTTATTAGCTCACTAGTTCTTTACATTATTGTAGCAATAGTTTCAACAAAACTTACTAACAAATACATTCTCGACTCTCAAGAAATTGAAATCATTTGAACCATTGTTCCAGCAATTATTTTAATCATGATTGCCCTTCCCTCCTTACGAATCTTATACTTAATAGACGAAGTAAACGACCCCCACATCACCATTAAAGCTTTAGGACATCAATGATATTGAAGTTATGAATACACAGATTATCAAGATCTAGAGTTTGATTCTTATATAATCCAAACTGAAGACTTAAACCCAGGACAATTCCGACTTTTAGAAACAGATCACCGAATAGTAGTCCCCATACAATCCCCCATTCGTGTATTAATTACTGCAGAAGATGTATTACATTCATGAGCTGTTCCAGCTTTAGGAGTAAAAATAGACGCAGTACCAGGACGCTTAAACCAATCTGCCTTTATTATCTCACGTCCTGGTATTTACTATGGCCAATGTTCAGAAATCTGCGGAGCTAATCACAGCTTTATACCTATTGTAGTTGAAGCAGTCCCATTAGAACACTTTGAAAACTGATCTTCATTAATACTAGAAGAAACCTCATTAAGAAGCTAAACTGGGTCCAGCATTAGCCTTTTAAGCTAAACATTGGTGACTCCCAACCACCCTTAATGAAATGCCTCAACTTAACTTAAACCCTTGATTTCTCATCTTCATGTTTTCGTGATTATTTTTTCTAATTGTTTTACCACAAAAAGTGACCTCCTACATATTTAATAGTAATCCAATATTAAAAAATGTCGAAAAACCAAAACCACAACCTTGAAATTGACCATGAACCTAAACTTTTTTGACCAATTCTTAAGCCCATCACTACTAGGAATCCCCCTAATTGCTTTAGCAATTATATCCCCATGAATAATTTTATCAACCCCATCCAACCGATGACTTAACAATCGACTAACAACCATACAATCATGATTCATTAACCGCTTTACCTACCAACTCATACAACCATTAAACCTAAACGGCCATAAATGAGCTATTCTCCTTACAACACTAATATTGTTCCTTATTACTATTAACCTTTTAGGCCTTCTCCCTTACACATTCACCCCCACAACCCAATTATCATTAAACATAGCATTTGCCCTACCACTATGACTTATAACTATCTTAATTGGGGCACTCAACCAACCTACTATTGCTCTAGGCCATCTACTACCAGAAGGTACACCCACTCTTCTAGTTCCCATCCTAATTATTATCGAAACCATCAGCCTTTTTATTCGCCCTTTAGCACTTGGAGTACGACTCACAGCAAACCTCACAGCAGGTCATCTACTTATACAGTTAATTGCAACTGCAGCTTTCATTTTAATCACAACTATACCTTCAGTAGCTCTCTTAACCTCAATAATTCTATTCTTACTCACCATTTTAGAAGTAGCCGTAGCAATAATTCAAGCCTACGTATTCGTTCTTCTTCTTAGTCTTTATTTACAAGAAAATGTTTAATAAATAAATGGCCCACCAAGCACATGCATACCATATAGTTGACCCCAGCCCATGACCATTAACAGGAGCCGTAGCTGCTCTCCTTATGACCTCAGGTCTAGCCATCTGATTCCATTATCATTCCCTATCCCTCTTGTATTTAGGATTAATATTACTCTTCCTCACTATAATCCAGTGGTGACGAGATGTAATTCGAGAAGGGACATTTCAAGGACATCACACATTACCCGTACAAAAAGGATTACGATATGGAATAATCCTATTCATCACATCAGAAGTTTTCTTCTTTCTTGGTTTCTTTTGAGCCTTTTATCATTCTAGCTTAGCTCCAACCCCAGAACTAGGTGGATGCTGACCACCCACAGGTGTCCACCCACTGAACCCATTCGAAGTTCCACTTCTAAACACAGCTGTTCTACTAGCCTCTGGGGTTACCGTTACTTGAACTCATCATAGTATCATAGAAGGAAATCGAAAAGAAGCTATCCAAGCCTTGACACTCACAATTATCCTAGGAATTTACTTTACAACACTCCAAGCCATAGAATACTATGAAGCCCCTTTTACTATAGCTGATGGTATTTATGGCACAACATTTTTCGTTGCTACAGGTTTCCATGGCCTCCATGTAATTATTGGCACCACTTTCCTAATAATCTGCCTATTACGACAAATCCTATACCATTTCACATCAGAACATCACTTTGGCTTCGAAGCCGCTGCATGATACTGACATTTTGTTGATGTAGTCTGATTATTCCTTTATATCTCAATCTACTGATGAGGTTCATAAAACTTTTCTAGTACAAAAGACAACACAAATGACTTCCAATCATTTAATCTTGGTTAAAATCCAAGGAAAAGTAATGAACCTCATTACAATTATTGCTATAACGGCCCTCATCTCACTAATTATAGTACTTATTGCATTCTGATTGCCAGTATTAAATCCAGATAATGAAAAAATATCACCCTATGAATGTGGTTTTGATCCACTAGGTTCTGCACGCCTACCATTCTCCATTCGTTTCTTCCTAGTGGCTATCTTATTCCTCCTTTTCGACCTAGAAATCGCCCTCCTTTTACCCTTACCCTGAGGAAACCAATTAGAACATCCCCTCTTAACCATCATATGAATAACTACTATCTTAACTTTTCTCACCCTGGGTCTCATTTACGAATGATTGCAAGGCGGCTTAGAATGAGCAGAATAAAGGTATTTAGTCCAACAATTAAGACTATTAATTTCGACTTAATAAATTATGGTGAAAATCCATAAATACCTTATGTCCCCCATTCATTTCACCTTCACCTCAGCATTTATTCTAAGCCTAACCGGACTTGCCCTAAATCGCTCTCATTTGCTATCAGCACTAATTTGCCTAGAAGGTATAACATTATCCTTGTTCGTCGCAATCACCCTATGATCTTCAACAATAAATTCATCTTCTTGCTCATTAACCCCCATAATCCTACTAACATTCTCAGCCTGCGAAGCTAGCTCAGGTCTAGCCCTGTTAGTAGCAACTACCCGAACTCACGGTTCCGATCAACTCAAAAACCTTAACCTACTACAATGTTAAAAATTATTATTCCAATAATCATGTTACTTCCAACTTCCTGACTTTCACCTAAAAAATGATTATGGACTATTTCTACCACTCACAGCCTACTAATCGCTATAATAAGTTTACTCTGACTTAAATGAAATTCTGAAGTAGGTTGAGAATTCCCCAACCCCTATTTAGGGGTAGACCCTTTATCTTCCCCATTACTTATCCTAACCTGCTGACTCCTACCCTTAATACTTCTCGCTAGCCAAAACCACTTAAACAACGAACCACATTCACGACAACGCACATATATTACCCTTCTCATCCTATTACAACTCTTCTTAACCTTGGCTTTTAGTGCCACAGAAACAATTATATTCTATATCATATTTGAAGCTACACTTATTCCCACACTCATTATTATCACTCGCTGAGGGAACCAAGCCGAGCGTTTAAATGCAGGTACCTACTTCTTATTCTACACTCTCATAGGATCACTCCCACTACTTATTGCCTTACTCATCCTACAAAAAGACTTAGGAACCCTATCCATACTAATCCTACAATACCCCCAAACCCACAACATAATAACATGAACAAATAAATTCTGATGAGTTGCCTGTTTAATCGCATTCCTTGTTAAAATACCACTTTACGGACTACATCTTTGATTACCCAAAGCCCACGTTGAAGCCCCAATTGCCGGCTCCATAATCTTAGCCGCAGTTCTATTAAAACTGGGAGGATATGGTATAATACGAATTATTGTTATACTAGACCCCCTAACAAAAGAAATAGTATACCCATTTTTCATTCTATCCCTCTGAGGGGTTATCATAACCAGTTCCATCTGCCTACGACAAACAGACCTCAAATCTCTAATCGCTTATTCATCAGTCAGCCATATAGGCTTAACAGCAGCAGCCATTCTAATCCAAACACCATGAAGTTTTGCAGGTGCTATCACCTTAATAATCGCCCATGGTTTAATCTCTTCAACCCTTTTCTGCCTAGCTAACACTAATTACGAACGCACTCACAGCCGAACACTACTATTAACTCGCGGAATACAAATTATTCTCCCTCTTATAGGGACTTCTTGATTCCTTATTAACCTAGCAAACCTTGCTTTACCACCCACCCCTAACCTAATAGGAGAATTACTAATCATTACTTCCTTGTTCAAATGATCCAATTGAACAATCATCGCAACTGGTATAGGTGTCTTACTAACAGCTTCTTATTCACTTTACATATTTACTATAACACAACGAGGTCCCACTCCACAATACCTATTCTTCATAACACCTACCTATACACGAGAACATCTTCTTATCTACTTACATTTTATCCCAGCAATCTTATTAATTCTTAAACCTGAGCTCATCCTAGGATGATCAACATGTAATTATAGTTTAATCAAAACATTAGATTGTGATTCTAAAAACAAAAGTTAAAATCTTTTTAATCACCAAGAGAGGTCTGGGACAAAGAGAGCTGCTAACTCTCTAACTCATGGTTCAAATCCATGGCTCACTTGCTTTTGAAAGATTGTAGATATCTATTGATCTTAGGAATCAAAAACTCTTGGTGCAACTCCAAGCATAAGCTTATGAACTCCACTACCATCTTCAACTCAACATTCCTACTAATCTTCCTCCTACTCCTATACCCTATCTTATCATCAACCCTCCATCCAAAAGAACTCACCAACCCAAACTGATCTTTAACGCACGTCAAAACCTCTGTAAAAATCTCATTTCTCATTAGCCTCATCCCCCTATTTATCTTTCTCGACCAAGGACTAGAATCAATTACAACAAACTGAAATTGATTAAACCTTAGTACATTTGACATTAACATTAGCCTCAAATTCGACATATACTCTATCATTTTTACCCCTGTAGCCCTTTATGTCACATGATCCATCCTAGAATTTGCTTTATGATACATATACTCAGACCCAAACCTTAATCGATTCTTTAAATACCTATTATTATTCCTAATCACAATAATTATTTTAATTACCGCTAACAACATATTTCAACTATTTATCGGATGAGAAGGAGTCGGCATCATATCATTTCTATTAATTAGCTGATGATTCAGCCGAACAGATGCTAATACCGCTGCCCTCCAAGCAGTAATTTATAATCGCATTGGAGATATTGGACTAATCCTTAGCATAGCCTGATTAGCCATAAACCTCAACTCATGAGAAATACAACAACTATTCTTCCTATCAAAAAATATTGACCTAACTTTACCATTATTTGGTTTAGTCTTAGCTGCCGCTGGAAAATCAGCACAGTTCGGACTTCATCCATGGCTCCCATCAGCTATAGAAGGTCCCACACCAGTCTCTGCCCTACTCCACTCCAGCACAATAGTTGTAGCAGGAATTTTCCTACTAATCCGCCTTCATCCCTTATTTCAAGAAAATCAATTAATTCTAACAACCTGTTTATGCTTAGGAGCACTCACCACACTATTCACAGCTACCTGTGCCTTAACCCAAAATGACATCAAAAAAATTATTGCCTTCTCCACATCAAGTCAACTAGGCTTAATAATAATTACAATCGGCCTAAACCAACCCCAACTAGCCTTCTTACATATCTGCACACACGCTTTCTTTAAGGCTATACTATTCCTATGTTCTGGTTCAATTATCCATAGCCTGAACGATGAACAAGACATTCGAAAAATAGGCGGATTACATAAACTCTTACCCTTCACTTCATCAACCCTAACAATTGGTAATTTAGCATTAACAGGTATACCCTTTTTATCCGGATTTTTCTCAAAAGATGCCATTATTGAAGCTATAAATACATCCCATCTAAACGCCTGAGCCCTTACCATAACCCTACTAGCCACCTCATTTACCGCTGCATACAGCCTACGCCTAACATTCCTAACCATAATAAACTTTCCACGATTTTCAACACTCACACCTATCAATGAAAACAATCCACTAGTAATAAAACCACTTAAACGACTAGCCTATGGAAGTATTGTAACAGGCCTTATTATTACCTCTAATATAACCCCAATAAAAACCCAAACCATAACAATACCATTAACCCTCAAAATATCTACCCTTCTGGTAACCACCCTAGGTTTTATCATTGCCCTAGAACTTGCTAACCTCACAAAAACACAACTTAAGACTAATCCACACCCACTAACTTACAACTTCTCCAATATACTAGGCTACTTCCCATCAATTACACATCGATTATTACCTAAAATTAACCTACAATGAGCCCAAAACATCTCAACCCATCTTATCGATCTCTCCTGAATTGAAAAAATCGGACCAAAAAATACAATTATTCAACAAACACCAATAATTAAACTTACTACAAAACCTCAACAAGGTTTTATCAAAACATACATTATAATCTTCTTTCTCACATTGACCCTATCAACCCTAACAACCATCTACCTAAACTGCTCGTAAAGCCCCCCAAGACACACCACGCGTCAACTCTAAAATCACAAACAAAGTCAAAAGCAGAATCCAACCACCTAAGACCAATATACCTCCCCCATAAGAATACAACAATGCTACACCACTAAATTCCTCACGAACTACCTCAAACCCATCAACCCCCTCACCACCTAAACAACCTCACCCTCATTCCCCCACAAAACTACTATTAACATAGATAAGACCACCAAAATAAATAACAACATAAACCAATACCGATCAATCCCCCCACGATTCAGGATAAGGCTCTGCAGCAAGAGCTGCCGTATAAGCAAAAACAACCAGTATGCCACCCAAATAAATTAAAAACAACACTAAAGATAAAAAAGAATTACCCAACCCAACCAACAAACCACAACCAACCCCAGCTGAAACTACTAAACCCAACGCAGCAAAATATGGAGAAGGATTTGACGCAACTGCTACTAAGCCTAAAACAAAACAAACTATTAAAATAAATAAAAAATAACTCATATACCCCCACTTAGATTTTAACTAAGACTAATAACCTGAAAAATTATCGTTGTTATTCAACTACAGGAACTTAATGACCACTAACACTCGAAAAACACACCCATTATTTAAAATCATCAACAACGTCCTAATCGACCTACCAGCCCCCACCAACATTTCTATTTGATGAAATTTTGGCTCACTTTTAGGATTATGTCTACTCATTCAAATCCTAACAGGACTTTTCTTAGCCATACATTACACCGCAGATACCACAACCGCATTTTCATCAGTAGCCCACATTTGCCGAGATGTTAACTATGGATGATTAATCCGCAACATCCACGCCAACGGCGCCTCTCTATTCTTCGTCTGTATTTACTTCCACATCGCTCGAGGCTTCTACTATGGATCCTACCTTTATAAAGAAACCTGAAACATTGGAGTTATTTTACTATTCTTATTAATAGCTACTGCCTTCGTAGGTTATGTCCTCCCATGAGGACAAATATCCTTCTGAGGCGCAACCGTTATTACTAATCTTCTCTCAGCCTTCCCTTACATCGGCAATATATTAGTACAATGAATTTGAGGGGGCTTCTCAGTAGATAATGCCACATTAACCCGTTTCTTTGCTTTCCACTTCCTTCTACCATTTATAATTACAGCCCTAACATTTACCCATATCCTTTTCCTCCATGAAACCGGCTCTAATAATCCTACAGGATTAAACTCAGATATAGATAAAATCCCATTCCACCCTTACTTCACATACAAAGACATCCTAGGATTCTTCACTATAATCTGTCTACTTACTTTATTAGCCCTCTTCCTACCAAACATCCTAGGAGATACAGAAAACTTCATTCCCGCAAACCCTCTTGTAACACCACCCCACATCAAACCAGAATGATATTTTCTATTTGCCTATGCCATCTTACGCTCTATTCCTAACAAATTAGGGGGAGTACTAGCCCTAATCTTCTCTATCTTCATCCTTACATTAACCCCCTTCCTACACACATCCAAACTACGAAGCTCAACATTCCGACCCATAACACAAATCCTCTTCTGAATATTAGTAACAAATACTATTATCCTCACATGAATTGGAGGTCAACCAGTAGAACAACCATACATCATAATTGGACAAATCGCCTCTTTTACCTACTTCTCATTCTTCCTAATTCTCCTACCAATCGCTGGATGATGAGAAAACAAAATACTTAAACTTTAAAATCTGTTCTGGTAGCCTAAGCTTAAGGCATTGGTCTTGTAAACCAAAGATTGAGGGTGAAATTCCCTCCCAAAACAACCATCCTCAGGAGAAAGAGAGTTAAACTCTCATCCTTGGCTCCCAAAGCCAAGATTTTACATTAAACTACCTCCTGAAAAGCCTAATAATGCAATTGTTAACTTTTTAGTTAACGGCTTAAACATACTATGTTTAATCCCCATACATTTATTTACCACATACATATAAAACATACTATGTTTAATCCCCATACATTTATTTACCACATACATATAAAACATACTATGTTTAATCCCCATACATTTATTTACCACATACATATAAAACATACTATGTTTAATCCCCATACATTTATTTACCACATACATATAAAACATACTATGTTTAATCCCCATACATTTATTTACCACATATGTAATATGGTTAATTCCCAATAAGAGACCATCCTACTATCCTATTACATACTATGTTTAATCCTCATTAATTTACATTCCACTATTTAACTACATACTATGTTTAATCCTCATTAATTTACATTCCACTATTTAACTACATACTATGTTTAATCCTCATTAATTTACATTCCACTATTTAACTACATACTATGTTTAATCCTCATTAATTTACATTCCACTATTTAACTACATACTATGTTTAATCCTCATTAATTTACATTCCACTATTTAACTACATACTATGCTTAATCCTCATTAATTTACATTCCACTATTTAACTACATACTATGCTTAATCCTCATTAATTTACATTCCACTATTTAACTACATATTACATATCCTAACTCACCATTAATTTAAAATCAATTATTCAATAACATAAACTTTTACACAACCATTAATTTACAATACCATTAACTATGTGGGCTGGCGAGAAATAACCAATAAGCCTCATTTAAGACACCTTTGTACGGTTTGTGGCACAGTAACAGATTTATCCCCATAAACTTCACAAACCCACATTTGGCACCCTTAACACGCTATCGTCTCTTAATCGCGTCAGAACTCCTCATCCTCTAGTTCCCTTTATTGGCATTCATACTCTTAATCGTCTCAGTATTTCTTTTCCTCCCAATCTTTTTGGGGGGGGATGCGAGCAATCGCTAACCCGCCAGGGTTGCGACCGGCTCTATCTCTTAAACTTGTACTACCCTCGACATAATATTTACGTGATTCAGCTACTTATTTCATTCACCGGACACTATTTGTCAAATCGAGCTAATTAATCGTTACGGGAGAATAATTGTGAAGGTCATATCAAGCATCAACGAAGGTGATGGGTAATTTAACAGTTGATCAAGAAAGACATTTCATGGGTTTCGAACATCTAATGGAGTTAACAACTACTTAATTAATGTAAAGAACATTAGATTATATGGGACATACATCTATATATCGGGCATAATCTGTATTACCTAACGATACTACAACTTATATAGGTACCCCCTGGGTCGAAACGAAAAAAAAAAACAATAATACATAAATTTTTGGAAAAACCCCCCCCTCCCCCCAATATACACGGTTATCCTCGAAAAACCCCTAAAACGAGGGCCGATTGTATATCTTTTCTTTAATGACATGTGATATAAATTGTCATTGTTATAGTGTTACATTGTAACAC